TGATCCCTCTAGAGGAGGGGGATTATACTAAATCCATTTAGTCTAGTTACTTCGTTCCCTATTTCTACTCGCAGGATCCTGAGGAAAAGAATTTGGTTTCCACCGAGCTGAAACAATATGCTGATGGTTCTAGTAAACCAAAACCATCGTTTTATAGCTATTTGGCTTCAATTTCCCTTTTACAAAAAAAATAGAAGATCTAGTTACGATTGGAAATAAACTTTTGTATCTTCATCCATAGATCCTTTATTCATACTCATTCAATTGGAAGAGTTAATCCAATCTAAAAAAATTATGCTTCGCGACTCCATATCCATAATCCAATCTTTTTTATTCAATTTCTAATGGGCCTTTGGATACAAATCGTGAGAATGTATATTTTTCCTCAAGTATACTATTGAGAGGTAAAGGATTAAACCTTTTTAAGAAATAAAGTTTTTGATCGGAATATGAAAAAAAGGAAAGACCCCTTAACTATTAAGGTTTTTGATATAACGAATCACACTTTTACCACTAAACTATACCCGCTACATATTTATTATTGTATATGAATGGACCATTTGTCGAACAAAAGAGTGAGGTGCAATCAAGATAGCATCAGAATCATTAAAATTTTAGCGTTGACGCTTCGTCCCGCCGGGGACTTAAATAGGCGAAGAGCAGAAAGCTTACTTAAATAACATAAAAAAGGGTTATAGTTATATTATACTTTTCTTTTCGTTTGATACGAAGTCATTACTGACAGTCCCGGTCTGAAAGAATCATTGAAGCTGGATCATAGAAATAGAAAGGATGAAATCTGCATACATGGTTCCTTTTTTTTTTCAACTTCTCTTTCAACTGACAGATCAGATCTTACTTATGAATTAAGAATTTGGTGGATTTCCATTGTTCAAATAAAGCTTGTCTCTTGAACAAATAAATGAGTTATATTATAACTACGTTTATAAATATGTGTGTTTAATATTTGATATTTTTTTTTTTATTATTATTCATTTTAATACTTTTTCCTTTTTAATATATGTACATATATATGTACATAAGAAGTACATAAGAAAAGAAAATATATATATGTTTTTTATTCCAGTTTCTTTTTCCAGTAAGTAATAAATTGATAAAAAGAAAATTTAAAAATATAAAAATACTTAATATTATTAATATTAAGTATTTTTTATAAGAAATGACACTTCAACAAGTATTTTTGATTGATATCAAATCATTATTAAATCATTTTCTCTATGGAAATGCCCCGGCCAGTACTTAAACCAAGCCGGGGGAATAAACCTTTCGTACAAAATAAAAGAAGTGGGTTTCTATTTGGGATATCCGTTTCGAATCATTATCTAAATGGAATTCCTGATCAAATTTCTTCTTATATATATATTTCCTATATATCTATTCCTATAGATCTATATATAGATATATATTAAGATATATATTATATATATTACCTTATTGTTCTTTTTTTTTATATATCTTTATAAGTTTATATTATAATAAATATATTATAATAAAATAACTTATAAGTTATTTTATAATGTTTATTTATATATGTTATATAATTGTTATAATTAATGTTTATTTATATATGTTATATAATTTATATGTTATATAATTGTTATAATATTTTATATATCTTTATCTTTTTTTTATTTTAAAATATATTAAATATATATATATTTATTAATATAATATATATTATAATATATATATATTCTTTTTTTTTTTATTTATAAATTATAAATAAAAAAAAAAAAGAATAAAAAAAAAATAGATAAAAAAAAAAAAAGTAAAACGAAGGTTTTATCAATCTTTACTTCACGTGTCACATCACATTTAAAATTTTTCATTTTAAAATGGGGATGGGGAGAGATGGCTGAGTGGACTAAAGCGGTGGATTGCTAATCCGCTGTACGAGTTATTCGTACCGAGGGTTCGAATCCCTCTCTCTCCGCTTCTTCTGATTACTTGAGACTTTCGAATTCGAAGGAATTTCGATCCTTTGATTTTATCATAGGTAAATGTATGGAATAGATAAAATCATAAGAAAAAAAATTTCGAAAAAGCAGGAAAAACAAAAAATATCTTTTTTTTATTCCTCACGTCCAGGATTACGCCCTGGATCATTAGATAAAAATCCGAAGATGAAGAGAGAAATAAAGAATATCACTACTGTATAAACGAATAGTTTGAGAGTAAGCATTACACAATCTCCAAGATCTTTTTTTTTTTTGAAAAAGGGAATAGATTACTTCATTTTTGGGGGGGTGTCATGTCAAAACAAAATAGTGTAAAAATGAAGTGTTTTTTGAAAAGAAAGTCATTTTCACGAATTTCTTTGGAATAAGATTTTGATTCCTTCGTTATCAAAAATTTCTTGTCATATGAATAATTAGGTATTGTAGACAACCTAATAAAGTCTTTGCTCACTGTAAGGTCAGAACGAGGAAATAAGCTGATCAAAATTCATCGCCGCGGTTATTCAATATACAAGAATTTCTATTTTTGAATCGAGGGTTCATAATGTAAGACTTATCTGGTCTTATCAATTTTTCGAATTTTTATTTATCGAAAAAATCATGAATTTAGCAGAGTATTAAATCATCGAAAACTTACAGCAGCTTGCCAAACAAAGGCTAAGAGAAAAAAAAGTAAAGGTATGACAGGCATAACATCTACGATTGGATTTAAAAAGGCATAAGCTTCGGGCAATTTGGCGAAGAAAAAACTACTCGAATAAAAGACAGAATTAAGACAGATGCAGATTAAACTAAATATATTAAGCATAACAAAATTTCGTTCTTGTAGATTAGATAATTTTATTCTGATTGAGTTTTTTTTTTATAAGGGAAAAAAAGACAAGTCAAAAAATATTTTTTTTTTTTAACTCTCCCAAATAAAAATTTTTCCTTCCATTCTCAAATGAGAATACAAGGAATTCCATTTTCATACAATATCTTAACTGAATTCCATGTAATGATCAATGAATTTTTTTGATTCTATATCTACATGTGTTGAATCCTAGCAACAATATATCCCCAATGTATTTATTGGGTTGGGATTGACGAATAACCAATAACAATATTAATGTTTATTAGTGTCGAATAGAAATTCGAAATGGGGCGTGGCCAAGCGGTAAGGCAGCGGGTTTTGGTCCCGTTACTCGGAGGTTCGAATCCTTCCGTCCCAGATCGTTTCCATCAGAAACGAAAGATGGGATCACATTGTATCCCACATGAAACATCAAATTGTTAACGAGAACAAAAGATTGTTCTGAATTCTAAGAATCATTCTTAGAATCATATTTTTTCTTTCATTTGGTTTCTCACAAACGTAATCAAGTGTCAAATGTGGGGTGGAAATAAAAAATATATATTATTTATTCAAATCAAAAAAGAAATTCTGGGTTTATCATTCACATTCAGGATATGCTCGTACTACTCAATATTCATTTTCAAGTTAGTTACTTATGGAAACTTTATGTCCCATATCTATAAAATGTCAATTCTCACATGAAGCATTCTTAATCGAAATGTGAATGAAAGAAAGGCCCTTTTATTCCCTTACCAAGGGTAAAAAGCCTAAAGTAAATAAATAGGGTATCCCAATTCCACAGTCTATGTGGAAACTAAAGAGTAGGGAGTTCTTGGTACTAATTCCATCACTGGTCTTAAAACTTCTAAAGCTGGTGTGGGAAAAAATAGTAAAAACGAATTGATCTGGACCCCATTTTTTTGTATTTTATCTGGTTCATCTTATATCTTATCCGGTTCAAATGAATAATTGTAAATCAATGTAATGTAGCGATTGGGGGGAAATTCGTATATTGCATCTACTTGACTTTATGGAATTGATGGAAAAGAAAAATTCTTGAACCTGAAGTAAAACAAAATCTGTATTGTATAAAATAAAAAAGTTTTATTAATAATTGATTTTGTTCCGGGATTGCAAATCTATTAATATTAAAGGTTCTTCTTTTGAGGTTTATAGTTTATTTGTTCGAGAAAATTGGATCCTTGCCGAGCCTTTCCCGGATAAATACTTATCTATCCATAGATAGATAGATAGAAAGTATGTACTATTATATACCGGTATACACACACCGGTTGAGCCAATGACTATTCATGATTCCATATTGAATCAATTACATACCGGTTTGAAATAAAATTAGAGGAATGTTATGGTAAAACTTCGTTTGAAACGATGTGGTAGAAAGCAACGTGCGACTTGAAGGACATGATCGGATGTGGATTCTTACATCCACCATTTTCTATAGGATTGAAGATGTTCTTATCTCGACATAGTTTGTTCTGTTCTGTTAGGAACCTAATTTGTGTTAGGTTGTAAGTAAATAGTACATGATGGAGCTCGAGCAGAAAGGATTGATTTGTTTATCAGGGGGAAGAATCTAGGGTTAGTAACTATCAATAAGTTAGACCAACTTTGTAAGTATATACTCAATATATAAATAGAAAAGTTAAAAAAATCGAAAAATAAAAGAAATTTGAAAAATAAAAAGTAAAATTTTTCAGAATTGGTAAGACTATTTCGATCAAAAGTGTATCACAAGGGAATCCACCGTTCATATTCTATTTCTATAGTATAGAAAAAAATAACAAAAAACAAAAAGGTATGTTGCTGCTCTTTTGAAAGGAGTAAGGATCACCGAAGTAATGTCTAAACCCAATGATTTCACAAAGCAAAGATAAAGGATTCCGGAACAAGTAAACACTATTTTCAATTGTCTCAACAATTGAATCAGAATGAGGAATAAAAATAGATTCGAGATGAGACAAACAAAAGAGGTTAGAGACGGCTCAATAAATGTCTAAGGGTTTCCTTTCGAACTCTGTCAGAATTACCCAACTTGAGTTATGAGTACGAATGAGATTTCTTTTTTTCTGTAAGGAAGAATAAAAAAACGACTCAAATCATAGTCTAATTCATGATTTTATGGATATTATATACATATACAGAAATTTAGAATCCTTTTTTCTCGAGCCGTATGAGGAGAAAACCTCCCATACGTTTCTAGGGGGGGCATTGTTTATTTACATCTATTCCAATGAGCCATCTACCGAATCGTTGCAATTGATGTTCGATCCCGAAGAGAAGGAAGAGATCTTAGAAAAGTAGGTTTTTACGATCCGATAAAGAATCAAACTTATTTAAATGTTCCTCTTATTCTATATTTCCTTGAAAAAGGTGCTCAACCCACGGGAACTGTTTGTGATATTTTAAGGAAGGCAGAATTTTTTCAAGAAAGAGCTTCGATTTGAGTGAAAAAAACAAAATGAATAAATAAAAAAAAAAGGGGGGGGGGGTAACTAGTATCTATCTTTGTGTAATTATTTACTTTACACACAATTTTCCTTTTTCTTGCTGTATTCATACTTTTTTTCTTGTTTTGTTTGTTGCGGGAATCCACCAACAAACAAGGGGTTAATCTTGCTTATTGTACCTCTATTGATTGAATAAACCCGAGATTTTTTCTTTACTTTACCTCTATTTTTTTCATCCAAATTTATTATTTATGTTTATGTTGTGCCAATCCAACACAAGTCCTTATTTGATTTACTTAAATTTGATTTACTTAAATTTGTTTTCTTAACATTGGATTCATATTGACAATGGCGCACCGAAGAAATATAATTCGATCGTAGATAAATAGATCCGTTTATCTCCACCCCATATTTGTTTTTTCTTTCCTTCACTTCAGTTAAATGATGGGTTTGCCCTGCCGGATTTACTGGCATACAAGATGTATTTTCTTAACGAAAAAGAAAAGAAAATTGAGAAATTCAATGGTGGTTTTTCACAATTTTGATATCTCTATTGGGAATCTGTTGTTGTTTAATCCGATCTGTCCATTTTGGTATTTTGGTGTTTTTAATTGATCAACAAATCTTTCTTTTCTATTTTTTCTAGTTCAATGTTTTGACGGGGTCGTGCAGTGCAATTCAATTGATTTTTTTATTTTGACCGTATTTACATATCCTATTTATTCGGGTTGCTAACTCAACGGTAGAGTACTCGGCTTTTAAGTGCGACTATGATCTTTTACACATTTGGATGAAGCAAGAGATTCGTCCAGACTATTGGTAGAGTCTATAAGACCACGACTGATCCTCAAAGGTAATGAAGGGAAAAAACAGCATGTCGTAATAAGATATTATTATAATTTTTAATATTTAATTAAAGTAGAACTTTTTTACAGTTGGGTCTAGTGAATAAATGGATAGAGCCCTATGGCTCTAATTCTGGTGAAATAAAAAGCAACGAGCTTTTGTTCTTAATTTGAATGATTACCCGATCTAATTAGACGTTAAAGATAGATTAGTGCCTGATGCGGGAAAGGGTGGGTTCCTCTGTGAGTGGACCATTTTTTTTCTTTCTTTTTTTTTTTTATGAATCCTAATTATTCTTTATTATGGATTGGAAACGGATGTGTAGAAGAAACAGTATACTGATAAAGAGAATTTATTCCAAAGTCAAAAGAGTGATCGAGTTGCAAAAATAAAGGATTTTGACCCTCTTGTAATTATAACGAACATAAACCAATTGGATAGAAAAGGAGAGGAAAAAGATCTGTTGATTGGACTCCCCTGTTTCCTTTGTTTGTGGGATATATATTTTTTTTTTTCTTACCTTACTGTAATTATATACATAATATATACCCTGTTCTGACCATATTGCACTATGTATCATTTGATAACCCCAAAAATGAAATGGGTCCTGCCTCTGGTTCAAGTAGAAATGTAAATGGAAGAATTACAAGGATATTTAGAAAAAGATAGATCTCGGCAACAACACTTTCTATATCCGCTTCTCTTTAAGGAGTATATTTACACATTTGCTCATGATCGTGGTTTAAATGGTTCGATTTTTTACGAATCCACGGAAATTTTTGGTTATGACAATAAATCTAGTTCAGTACTTGTGAAACGTTCAATTATTCGAATGTATCAACAGAATTTTTTGATTTATTCGGTTAATGATTCTAACCAAAATCGATTCGTTGGGCACAATTATTTTTTTTATTTTCATTTTTATTCTCAGATGATATTGGAAGGTTTTGCAGTCATTGTGGAAATTCCATTCTTGCTGCGATTAGTATCTTCTCTCGAAGAAAAAAAAATACCCAAATTTCAGAATTTGAATTTACGATCTATTCATTCAATATTTCCCTTTTTGGAGGACAAATTATCACATTTAAATTATGTGTCAGATATACTAATACCTTATCCCATCCATCTGAAAATCTTGGTTCAAATCCTTCAATGCTGGATCCAAGATGTTCCTTCTTTACATTTATTGCGATTCTTTCTTCACGAATATCATAATTGGAATAGGAATAATTCGATTTTTTTTTCAAAAGAAAATAAAAGACTATTTCGGTTCCCATATAATTATTATGTATCTGAATGCGAATTTGTATTAGTTTTTCTTCGTAAACAATCTTCTTATTTACGATTAACATCTTCTGGAGCTTTTCTTGAG